GGGTTACATCCCGTACGAAAGTTAATAGTATACCACTTCTACGAATAGCTCGTAATGCTGCGTCTCTTCCGAGACCGGGACCTTTTATCATGACTTCTGCTCGTTGCATACCTTGATCTACTACTGTACGAATAGCATTTGCTGCGGCAGTTTGAGCGGCAAAGGGTGTCCCTCTTCTCGTACCCTTGAATCCACAAGTACCGGCCGAGGACCAGGAAACCACCCGCCCCCGCACATCTGTAACTGTGACTATGGTATTATTGAAACTTGCTTGAACATGAATAACTCCCTTTGGTATTCTACGTGCACTCTTACGTGAACCAATACGTACATTCCTACGTGAACCAGTTCTCGGTATAGCTTTTGCCATATTGTATCATCTCATAAATATGAGTCAGGAATATATGGATATATCCATTTTATGTCAAAACAGATTTCTTATTTGTACATTGAGCCCTTTAGCGGGTCTGATTATCCTTGTCTTTGTTTATGTCTCGGGTTGGAACAAATTACTATAATGCGCCCCCGCCTACGGATTAGTCGACATTTTTCACAAATTTTTCGAACGGAAGCTCTTATTTTCATATTTGTCATTCCTTATCTTAATTCTTTTTTGGTAGAAAATAAGTTTCTTGCAATTTTGCATCTCGAATCGTATCGAATAAAAATGACCTAATCTTTCGAATCCTTGTTTCGGAGTCGATAAATTATACGTCCTCTGGTTGAATCATAACGACTTACTTCAATTTTGACTTTATCTCCTGGCAGTATCCGTATAAAACTACGTCGGATCTTTCCTGAAACGTAACCTAGAATCAGATCTTCATTATCTAACCGAACTCGGAACATGCCATTGGGAAGCGATTCAGTAATTAAACCTTCATGAATCCATTTTTGTTCTTTCATTTCAGGTAAAGCCCCCCTGAAGTATCAATTAATGGAGGAAAGACGATATTAGACAACTCACCCCCTTTCTTTTTTTTTTTACAAATAGGAAGAGGTTTCGGATCCCATTTGGATATTAAATGGATTACCATATATAACACAAAATTTCTCCACCGATTCGTTCTAGTCGAGCCTCCCGGTCTGTCATTATACCCCGAGAAGTAGAAAGAATTACAATTCCCATCCCACCTAAAATTCTAGGAATTCGTTGAGAGTTAGAATAGATTCGTAAACCGGGTCTACTGATCCGTTTTAAATTTAAAAAATTTCTATAGGGTCTTTTCCCATTCCTTCTATGTCGAAGGGTTAAAACCAAAAAATATTTGTTTTTTTCTCGATGTTTTCTGACGTTTTCGATAAAACCCTCTCGGAAAAGTATTTTAACAATATTTTCGGTAATATTAGTAGATGCTATGCGAACAACTCTTTTTCTATCCATATCAGCATTTCGTATAGAGGTTATTATCTCAGCAATAGTGTCTCTACCCATGATGAACTAAAATTATTGGTGTCTCAAAATTGGATATAATCAACATGTTTTTCTTTTTTTTTTTTATTGATTTATGAATAGGAATTTTGCAAGGTATATGCGTGAGACACAATCTACGAATTAATCTAGTTCTTAATCTATTTCTTTCAAATACCCCAAAGATATCACGATCTCATTTTATTTTATAATACCTCGGGAGCTAATGAAACTATTTTAGTAAAATTCAATTGTCTCAATTCACGGGGGATTGCCCCAAAAATTCGAGTTCCTTTTGGATTTCCTTCTTGATCAATCACAACTGCAGCATTGTCATCATATCGTATTATCATACCGCTGTCACGTTTTAGTTCTTTACAGGTACGAACAATTACAGCTCTCACTACTTCTGATTTTTCTAGGGGCATATTTGGTACTGCTTCTTTAATCACAGCAACAATAACGTCACCAATATGAGCATATCGACGATTACTAGCTCCTATGATTCGAATACACATCAATTCTCGAGCCCCGCTGTTATCCGCTACATTTAAATGGGTCTGAGGTTGAATCATATCAAATTTTTTGTTTATTCTTCCAATGCAAAGGATGAAGAAAATAAAAGAAATATTGTTTGTCCCAAAAAAAGAAACCTGCGTTTTTGTTTCATCCCTAAGATTCATCTCTGTCGGTTCTATATTTTTATCCCGAAATAATAAATTGAGTTCGTATAGGCATTTTAGATGCTGCTATTAAAATAGCCCTTCTAGCTATATTTTCGGTTACTCCACCCATTTCATATAGTATTCGCCCCGGTTTAACAACAGCTACCCAATATTCAGGGGATCCTTTCCCCGAACCCATACGTGTTTCAGCAGGTCTTACTGTAACTGGTTTGTCTGGAAATATACGGACCCATATTTTTCCACCACGGCGTGCATTTCGTGTCATTGCTCGTCGACCTGCTTCGATTTGTCTAGATGTGATCCAAGCAGGTTCAAGTGCCTGAAGAGCATATTTACCGAAACAAATATGATTCCCTCGATAAGATATTCCCTTCATTCTTCCTCTATGTTGTTTACGGAATCTAGTTCTTTTGGGGTTATAGTTGATGGTTGTTTCAGAATTCCATCTCTACTACAGAACTGGACGTGAGAGTTTCTTCTCATCCAGCTCCTCGCGACTAAAAGGATTCAAAATTGAATTTCAATTAATTTGAATAGATATTTGAATAGATAAGATATTAGTAGATATTAGAACATTTTTATAAAAAAAATGTTTCTAATGTGCTAATAAATCTTGATTTTCTTTTGTCCTTTATCCAAAAAAAAGAAAGTTTTCGCGGGCGAATATTTACTCTTGCAATCTCTATTTCAGTCGTAGCACTTGCTCATGACTTCTCAGAATAGATGAATTGATTTCCGGTTCATTTCGCCATCCCGACTAGTGAATCAGTAAGATTCATTTGTTCAATAAAATCTTTTGCATTCACAGGTTACATCGTTCCCACCGCTTCGTATTTAATGGTTAGGTCAGAATTCTACAACGGAGCTCATAATCTAATTTATTCTTGAGTCAACCTTCTTAGTCTTTATTGGCTCGAAGCTCTTGATTTTTTTCTTCTATAACTATAAGAAGGATTCATTTAATGTTTCATTATGGATGAATCAATTAGTATTGATGCTTTATTACATTGTCTTTTATGAGATGACTCATAGACCTTACATATTGGAATTCTATAATTCTATATCATTATCATTGATATTCTTTTTCTTTCTTTCTCTCATCCTTCCATTTATCCACACCTTTCTTCTGTATTTTGCTTTCAACTTAGAATTCAAGTTTATTCAAAAAAAATTCAGTTGCTACAAAGATATGATCGATTTCTCATATCTTGACTGGGTCTTTAGATCCAGATAATACGAAGTGATGAGTTGGTTTTCATACTACCGGGCTGGTCTTTTTTGAATCCTAACCCTAAAAAAACCAACGAGTCACACACTAAGCATAGCAATTATATGAAAAGTTCAATCGAATTTTTATTCAACCCTATAGAATTAAGAATTAGAATTGCTTGCGTTGATTGGCCAGAAAAAGAATTAAAGTTTTCTTATTCTTCTTCCTTGTCTATAAAAATCCAAATTTTGATGCCTAATACCCCATAGATAGTCCGAACTGTATAGCAACAATAATCAATTTTAGCTCGAATAGTTTGTAGGGGAACTCTACCCTCTCTGATCCATTCGACACGTGCAATTTCTTTTCCGTCGATACGACCTGCAATTTGTACTTGAATTCCTTTTGTATCTGCTTGTTCAGTTAATTCAATAGCCTTTTTCATTGCTTTTCGAAATGAAACTCTATTCTTTAATTGTCCGGCTATAAATTCCGCAAGAATATTAGGGTTTCCGTAAGGTTTTGCAATTCTTGTGATAGCAATGTTAAGTTTTCGGTTCACATAATGAAATTCTTTTTGTAGATTCATCTGTAATTCTTCGATTCCTTGCGGTTTACTTTCGATTAATAACTTTGGGAATCCCATAAAGATTATGACCTGGATCAAATCGATTCTTTTTTGAATCTCTATACGTGCAATTCCCTCGGCGCCGGAGGATATTCTCATATTTTTTTGTACATAATTTTTGATAAAATCTCTTATTTTTTGATCTTCTTGTAGACCCTCAGAATAATTTTTTGGTTGTGCAAACCAAAGAGAATGATGACTTTGGGTTGTACCAAGTCTGAAACCAAGTGGATTTATTTTTTGTCCCATACTACCCCACTACTATACATATCGTGATATACCATAGTTGTCTTTTTCCATCTAGGTTTTTTTAACGAATATAGTGATACAAATTCATATTCATCTAAAGATATATCTTTCACTACAATAGTTATATGGCAGGTAGTTCTTTTTATCGCATAGCTACGTCCTCGAGCTCGAGGTTTTAATTTCTTCGCGGTAGTACCTTCGTTAACCTCAGCTTTACTAATTATTAAATTGGCTTCGTCGGAACCCAGAATGGAACCAGCATTTGTTGCTGCAGAATAAACCAATTTAAAAATTGGATAACATGCTCTATAGGGCATGAGTTCTAGTATCATAAGTGTTTCCTCATAGGAACGTCCGCGAATTTGATCAATTACTCTTCTTGCTTTGTCTGCAGATATAGATATATGTCGACCTAACGCGTATACTTCCGTTTTTTTCTTCCGTATGCTACCTAGCGGACGCAGAGGAGGGTAGTCTTCCGTTTTTTTCCTGTTTAGTATCCTATTTAAAAAATTTGACATAAGGTTTCTCTCCTACTAATGAATCATAAGTATCTATCCAGATTTTTTTAAGATGAGATTAACGACGAGATTTATTATCACTTTTTGCATGTCCTCGGAAATTTAAAGTAGGTACAAATTCTCCCAATTTGTGACCTACCATACGATCTGTTATATAAATAGGCAAATGCTCCTTACCATTATGAATAGCAATCGTATGGCCGATCATTGTGGGTATAATGGTAGATGCACGGGACCAAGTTACTATTATTTCTTTTTCTGCTTTTTTATTAAGCTTATCAATTTTTTTTAATAG